TTCGTACCTGATGATACTTTTTTAGTTAGGGATAATAATAGGGACAGTTATTTCATATGTTTTGATATTGAAAATCAAATTTTTGAGATTGACAATGCTCATTCTTTTCTAAGTGAACTAGAAAGCTCTTTTTCTAATTCTCGGAATTTTTGTTATCTAAATAGTGTATCTAATAGTGATGATCCCCACTATGATCCTTACATATATGATACTAAATATAGTTGGAATAAACACATTACTAGCTGTATTGACAGCTATTTTCGTTCTCAAATTTGTATTGATAGTTACATTTTAAGTGGTATTGTCAATTACAATGACAATTACATTTCTAGTTACATTTTTGATGAAAGCAGAAATAGTAGTGAAACCCAGAGTTCAAGTATAAAAACGAGTCCGGCTGGTAGTGAGTTAACTATAACAGAAACGGAAAATTCTAATGATCTAGATTTTACTCAAAAATATAGGCATTTATGGGTTCAATGCGAAAATTGTTATGGATTAAATTATAAGAAATTTTTGAAATCAAAAATGAATATTTGCGAACACTGTGGACATCATTTGAAAATGAGTAGTTCAGATAGACTAGAACTTTTGATTGATCCAGGTACTTGGGTTCCTATGGATGAAGATATGGTCTCTGTGGATACCATTGAATTTCCGTTGGAAGAGGAATCTTACAAAGATCGTATTGATTCTTATCAAAGAAAAACAGGATTAACTGAGGCTGTTCAAACAGGCACAGGTCAACTAAACGGTATTCCCATAGCAATTGGGGTTATGGATTTTCAGTTTATGGGGGGTAGTATGGGCTCCGTAGTTGGCGAGAAGATCACTCGTTTGATCGAATATGCTACCAATCGGTTTTTGCCTCTTATTCTAGTGTGTGCTTCCGGAGGAGCACGCATGCAAGAAGGAAGTTTGAGCTTGATGCAAATGGCTAAAATAGCTTCCGCTTTATATGATTATCAATCAAAGAAAAAGTTATTCTATGTATCAATCCTTACATCTCCTACTACTGGTGGGGTGACAGCCAGTTTTGGTATGCTGGGCGATATCATTATTGCCGAACCCAATGCCTACATTGCATTTGCGGGTAAAAGAGTAATTGAACAAACATTGAATACGACAGTACCTGAGGGCTCACAAACGGCTGAATATTTATTCCATAAGGGACAATTCGACCTAATCGTACCACGTAATCTTTTAAAAGACGTTCTGAGTGAGTTATTTCAGCTCCACGCTTTCTTTTCTCTGAATCAAAATTCAATCAAGTGGATCCTTAATAAAAAAAAAATATATTAATTAATCAAAATATAAATTATTATTTTTTTTTTATAAACGAGTCGTTATTTAGTTTATAGAAATCAAAGCCAAAATCCATTCTACGGATTTTGGCTTGTTAGCATTTGATAACATAAGATTTAATTGTAAAAATAATTATGCGGATCATTTTTTTTTTACCGACATTCCCGATTACTAATCAGTAAAAACCTCTATCAAAAAAAAAAGAATGCATTCCTTCTTCCGCTAAATTAAAATTAGGCAAGGAGAATAAGGCGAATTTCACGTTCTCTTCTTATGTGTATATAATTCAAATATAGAAAATTTAAAAGTGAAAAGTACAGAATCTTGCATCTTTCGATATTTTTTTAGAATCCCCAGTTTTACTAAGACTCCCTATTCCCGGATCGGATTGTAACAAATTTTTCAGGAAGTTGTAAGAAACTCTTTCTTTATTTTATTCCATTTTATGAAATTCAAATTATAAGACAAAAACAAGATAATAAAAAAGGCGATTATCATATATATATATATTTCATGTAGAAAGATGAAAAATTATATTTATTTAGTTCGACATTCCTTGCACTTATTTTATTATATTTATATATTTTTTATTATATCACATATACTCACTTAGATATGCTTAGTATAATTCTATATGAATTATAAATAATGATTATAAGATACCTTTATAACAATATAAATAACAATATAACAATAACAGGTAAAAATAGTAAATCCAGGTATCCATTTTATGACAAATTTACCCTCTTTTTTTGTGCCTTTCGTGGGCCTAATATTGCCGGCAATTGCGATGGCTTCTTTATCTCTTCATATTCAAAAAAACAAGATTTTTTAGATATCGATATGATGGGGCTAAATCTCATCTATTTTGTTTTTTTTTTTCAAGATTTAGACTTAGACCATAACACAGATATCTATTTCTTAGAATCAAATATGTGATGTGGTTTCCCCCGAACATAAAGAAACTCTTATTGTTATTCGTGTGTAAACATGATATATGAGTAAATAAATTATAGCTATTTGCAACGAAATCAAATCGGGATCGGGGCGAATGCCTTAAATGTAAAGTAAATATATCTATATGTATGTGGATATCTATAGGAAATCATACGAAATGGATATTCTTATTTTATATCTAACCAATTCGATGAATTACTCCTAAAATAAAAGTTCACATCAGAATAGTGCTAGTTGATGAGAGTTATTTCGGAAACACACAAAAAGTCAAATTAATTTGGGTTATTCTCTCAATTTCAATAAAATGCAACTAGATCTAGTATGAATTGGCGATCAGAACATATATGGATAGAACTTATAGCAGGGTCTCGAAAAACAAGTAATTTCTGCTGGGCCTTTATCCTTTTTTTAGGTTCATTAGGGTTTTTATTAGTTGGAATTTCCAGTTATCTTGGTAGAAATTTGATATCTTTATTTCCGCCTACGCAAATCTTTTTTTTTCCACAGGGGGTCGTGATGTCTTTCTACGGAATTGCGGGTCTCTTTATTAGCTCTTATTTGTGGTGCACAATTTCGTGGAATGTAGGTAGTGGTTATGATCGGTTCGATAGAAAAGAAGGAATAGTGTGTATTTTTCGTTGGGGATTTCCTGGAAAAAATCGTCGCATCTTCCTCCAATTCTTTATGAAAGACGTCCAGTCCATCAGAATAGAAGTGAAAGAGGGTATTTATGCTCGTCGTGTCCTTTATATGGAAATCAGAGGCCATGGCGCTATTCCTTTGACTCGTACTGATGAGAATTTGACTCCACGAGAACTTGAGCAAAAAGCTGCTGAATTGGCTTATTTCTTGCGTGTACCAATTGAAGTATTTTAAAAAATGAATTGAAACTGAAATGAAAAGAATGAATGCTTTTTTTTTTATTTTCAATAGAGAGATTATATCTTGTAGATTCTCTTTTTTTTTTTGTTTTGTCAATCAATTTTTCTTTTTATCCCTTTTTGTACTTCTTAATTACCAAACGATTGGGATGCTTATAACGATAGCTTTTTTGTCTTGTTTTGGTAGTCATTTTTTTTATCAGAATCACAATATTCTTCAGAAAATTCTCTCAATTATTCCCGGACTATGCGTCGTTTTTTTTTCCAAAAAATTGGATATTTTGATAGAAAGAGAGTTCTTTCGTTTCCAAATCTGAATTTGTTACTTGAAGGGGCTCTCTCATGCATTTCTTTATTGAAAGGGGTCACTCTCTTCGAATTTTAGCAAGTGATAGATTTGGAAACAATCTCTTTATTCGAAGTGGATTCTTTTTTATTCCATTTCTGTATTATTTATAAATTCAAGTACTAACCGCTGAATCATACACAAAAAAAGCGGGGAATAGATTCGTGGGCTCGATAACTTGTAATAGAACTGATCCTTGATAGGAATATTAGTTAGTATCGTATAGCGTCAACGAATGGGGTGAGTTCATTAAAAATTCAAAGACGAAAAAATGGCAAAAAAGAAAGCATTCATTCCCCTTCTATATCTTGCATCTATAGTATTTTTGCCCTGGTGGATCTCTCTCTCATTTACTAAAAGTCTGGAATCTTGGGTTACTAATTGGTGGGATACTAGGCAATCCGAAATTTTTTTGAATGATATTCAAGAAAAGAGTATTCTAAAAAAATTCATAGAATTAGAGGAACTCTTACTCTTGGACGAAATGATAAAGGAATACCCGGGAACACATCTAGAAAACCTTCGTATCAGAATCTACAACGAAACGATCCAATTGATCAAGATGCACAATGAAGATTGTATCCATACGATTTTGCACTTCTCGACAAATATGATCTGTTTCGTTATTCTAAGTGGTTATTCTATGCTAGGTAATGAAGAACTTGTTATTCTTAACTATTGGGTTCAAGAATTTCTATATAACTTAAGCGACACAATCAAAGCCTTTTCCATTCTTTTAGTAACTGATTTATGTATAGGATTCCATTCGCCCCACGGTTGGGAACTAATGATTGGATCTGTCTACAAAGATTTTGGATTTGCTCATAATGATCAAATTATATCCGGTCTTGTTTCTACCTTTCCGGTCATTCTAGATACAATTTTAAAATATTTGATTTTCCGTTATTTAAATCGTGTATCTCCCTCACTTGTAGTGATTTATCATTCAATGAATGACTGAAAAATGATTCACTGATCCAATTAGAATGGTTGGTTGTTACTTTGTACATAAGCAAAACATTCAAAACTGTACTTATTCTTTTTACTCATACAAGGGATTCGATTCCTCCTATATTGTATTCCATTACAATAAAATTCTTTTAGTACATAGCAGAATCATAGATAGGGAACTATACTAGACTAAGAACCTACCTAATTTTATTGTATAAATTTTCGATGCCAATGATTGGACCATGCAAACTATAAATACCCTTTTTTCTTGGATAAAGGAAGAGATTACTCGATCCATTTCCGTATCGCTCATGATATATATAATAACTGGGGCACCCATTTCAAATGCCTATCCCATTTTTGCACAGCAGGGTTATGAAAATCCACGCGAAGCGACCGGCCGTATTGTATGTGCCAATTGCCATTTAGCTAATAAACCCGTGGATATTGAGGTTCCACAGGCGGTACTTCCTGATACTGTATTTGAAGCGGTTGTTCGAATTCCTTATGATATGCAATTAAAACAAGTTCTTGCTAATGGTAAAAAGGGGGCTTTGAAT